GAACCTACGACCAATCAGTTAACAGCCGACCGCTCTACCACTGAGCTACTGAGGAACAACGGGTGATTCGATCTCATAAAGTTCAACTACCGTTCTCAACCCACGAACAATATGAGTCCGAAGCTTCCTTCGTAACTCCCGGAACTTCTTCGTAGTGGCTCCGTTCCATGCCCATTTCATAGGGAACCTCAAAACGGCTCTATTTCATTATACATTATATTATAAAATATCATTAAAAATTTATAAATATAAAATTTTATATCTATTATTTCATTTTTATGACTATTCTTCATTTTTGTTATTTAACATTTTTTTGACTATATTAACTATTATTAATTAACCATTGTTTCTAACTATTAGTTACATTATTTAATAGTAGTTTTAGTTATATTATTTAAAAATTATTTATTATTTTAATTTATTATAAAAATAAAAGAAAATAAAATTATAAAAATAAAAGAAAATAAAACAAAAATATATAGAAAATATAAATTTATAAGTTACATTTTCATTTTCAGTTTAGTGAATATGTTATATTTGTGTATTTATGAATGTATTATATTTGTTTAGTGAATATACATGTAATAAAACTTTATTTTAAAATGAACTTTATTTTAAAATGAAAATAAAATGAAAATATTATAATATTTTATTTTATATATTATATATTTATATTAATATAATATTAATATAAATATATAATATTAATATAAAAAATAAAAAGAAAATATAAAAATAATATAATAAAAAATAATATAATAACTATAATATAATAAATATATAAATATAATATAATAAATATATAATATAATAAATAATATAATATATAATATAATTATTAATATAAATATAATTATTAATATAAATATAATTAATATAATAATATAATTAATAATATAATTATGAGTATATAGTATATTATAATTATGAGTATATTATATATATAATATAATTATCAAAATATAATTATAAACTCAAAAACAGAAAACAAATTAATTTAATAAAAAGATTAATACAAAAGATAAATACAAAAAGAGATAAGACGAGATTCGTCCGCCCCCTACTAAATATTTAATTACTTCACCATAGAGTCTATATGAAAGTTTCAAAATCATCATATAATGATCGATAAATTGCAATACAAAAGAAAAGGAGGAGGTTTGTGATGATTTTGAAATTATTTCTATTAGATAATCCATTATCCTTATGCATGAATATAATTAATTCCGTTGTTATAGTTGGACTTTATTATGGATTTATGACCACGTTCTCCATAGGGCCCTCTTATCTCTTCCTTCTTCGAGCTTGGGTTATGGAAGAAGGAACCGAAAAACAGATATCAGCAACAACCGGTTTTATTATGGGACAGCTTATGATGTTTATATCAATCTATTATGCGCCTCTGCATTTAGCATTGGGCAAACCTCATACAATAACTGTCCTAGTTCTACCATATCTTTTATTTCATTTCTTCTGGAGCAATAAAAATAACTTTTTAGATTGCGGATCCACTACTAGAAATTCAATACGTAATTTCAACATTCAATGTACATTCTTGAATAATTTGATTTTTCAACTATTCAACCATTTTTTTTTACCAAGTTCAACACTAGCCAGATTAGTCAACATTTATATGTTTCGATGCAACAACAAGATGTTATTTGTAACGAGTAGTTTTATTGGTTGGTTAATTGGTCACATTTTTTTTATTAAGTGGGTTGAATTTGTTGTATTATGGATACGGCAAAATCATTCCATTCAATCTAATAAGTACCCTCTTTTTGAATCGATAAATTCTCTGGCTCGAATCTTTAATATTCTCTTATTTATCACTTGTGTATACTATTTAGGCAGAATGCCTTTCCCTATTATTACTAAAAAATTCAAGGAAACCTCAGTAACGGGGGAACACGGGGAAAATGAGGAAGAAAGCGACATAGAAAAAACTTCGGCCCGAAAAGAAACTAAAGAGGACAAAGAGGGATCCGCCGAAGAAAAAAAGGATCCGTACAAAATAAATGAAATGAACAAAATCCCCTCGAGTGGAAAAGAAAAAACAAAAACAAAGAATGAATTCCGCTTTAACCTTAAAGAGACGTACTATAAGGCTAAGGCTAGCCCGGTTTACGAGGACTCTTATCTTAATAGGTATCGAGAACAAGAACTTTTGGAGTTAGAAAGTAAAGAAGACAAAAGCCTTTTTGGGGTTGAAAAACCGCTTGTCACTTTTCTTTTCGACTGTAAACGATGGAATCGCCCATCTCGATATATAAAAAATGATCGATTTGAAAATGCTGTACGAAATGAAATGTCACAATATTTTTTTTATACATGCCCAAGTGATGGAAAACAAAGAATATCTTTTACATATCCGCCGAGTTTATCGACTTTTTCAGAAATGATAGAACGAAAGATATCTTTGTACACGACCAAAAAACTATCCCACGAGGATAATTATTGGGTTTATGCTAATGAACAAAAAAAGAACACCTTGAGCAATGAATTAATAAATCGAATAAAAACTCTAGAAAAAAAAACAAGATCCCTTGTTCTAGACGTGCTCGAGAAAAGAACCATATTATGCAATGATGAAAATGAAAAGGAATGCTTGCCTAAAATGTACGATCCTTTTTTAAACGGACCATATCGCGGAAAAATCACAAAATTATATTCACGTTCAATCAGGAATGATTTAATAACTTCTACAGATAAAGATGCAATAACTTCTACAGATGCGGAGAAGCCCATAGAAATAGTCTGGATAAACAAAATTCACGGTCTACTTTCTAATGATTCCAAAAAAAAAGAATTTGAATATCAAAAGAATCTCTTTGATGGAGAATTTTTATCGACAAATATTGGTCATTCCTTAACCTCAAACGGCGAAGTCCCATTTGAATACCCACCCAGTCTTAATTTGAAAAACCTGTCTTTATTGGCAGAAGAAAAAAGAATTGATTCAGAAAAGCAAGCAAAATGTTTTCAATTGATATTCGATGTAGTTACAACCGATCACAATGATCAAACAATTATAAATAAAAATAATCAATTTTTTTTTCCTGAAATAGAAGAAATAAGAAAGGAGGTTTCTCGATGGTCATACAAATTGACCACCGACGATTTAGAAGAAGAAGAGGAAGAGGAAGAGGAAGAGGAAGAAAATGAAGAAGAATCGACGGAAGATTATGAAATTTGTTCAAGAAAAGCCAAACGTGTTGTAATTTATACTGATAAGGACGAAACTACCAATAGTATTAGTAATACTAGTGATATTGATCCAGCGCCAGCGGAAGAGGTGTCTTTGATACGTTACTCACAACAATCGGATTTTCGTCGGGATCTAATCAAAGGATCCATGCGGGCTCAAAGACGTAAAACAGTTACTTCGGAAATGTTTCAAGCAAATGTGCATTCGCCACTTTTTTTGGATCAAATAGACAAAACTTTTTTTCTCTCTTTTGACATTTCCGAAATGATGAATCTCTTTTTTAGGGATTGGATGGGTAGAGAATCGGAATTTGAATTTTTTGATTCTGAGTCTGGGGAGGAAGAGGCAAAAGAAAGAGAGAAAAAAAACAGTGAAAAAAGAGAGGAAAATGAACGTATAACAATATCAGAAACTTGGGATAGCTTTATTATTGCTCAAGCAATAAGAGGTTCAATGTTAGTAACCCAATCGATTCTTCGAAAATACATTGTATTGCCCTCATTGATAATAGCTAAAAATGTCGGCCGTATGTTATTATTCCAATTCCCCGAATGGTACGAGGATTTGAAAGATTGGAATAGAGAAATGCATGTTAAATGTACCTATAATGGTATTCAATTATCAGAAACAGAATTTCCAAAAGATTGGTTAACGGATGGTATTCAAATAAAAATTCTATTTCCTTTCCGTCTGAAACCTTGGCAAACTAAGGTACGATCCCATCATAGAGATACAATGAAAAAAGGGGGAAAAGGGGACAATTTTTGTTTTTTAACAGTCTGGGGAAGAGAAGCGGAACTCCCCTTCGGTTCTCCTCGAAAACAACCTTCTTTTTTTGAACCTATTTTAAAAGAGTTAAAAAAAAAAATTATAAAAGTGGAAAAAACATTTTATCTTTCTCTAGTTCTAAAAGTTTTAAAAAAAACGAGAAAATTGTTTTTAAGGATTTCAAAAGAAAAAACAAGATGGGTTAACAAAATAGTTCTAGTTATAAAACGAATAATGAAAGAACTTGAAAAAATAAACCCCATTTTTTTATTTGGATTCGGAAAAGTAAAAATAGGTGAATCGGACGAAAATAGAAAAGATTCTATAATCAGTAATAAGATTACCGACGAATCGACCATTCGAATTCGATCCACGGATTGGGCAAAACGTTCACTTATAGAAAAAAAAATAAAAGATCTTGCTGATAGGACAACCACAATCAGGAATCAAATAGAACGAATCACAAAAGACAAGAAAAAAATAATTATAACTCCAGATATAAGTATTAGCTCTAACAAGACAAATTCCGCTGATAAAAATTCAGAATTGCAAAAACATATTTGGCAAATATTCAAAAGAAAGAGTACCCGATTAATACGTAAATTAGACTACTTTCTCAAATATTTCATTGAAAAAAAATACAGCGATATCCTTCTATGTACCATTAACATTCTTAGGACCAATGCACAACTTTTCCTTGAATCAACAAAAAAAATGATCAATAAATTCTTTGATGAAACAAATAAAAAAGGGATTGATCAAACAAATAAAAATACAATTCACTTTATTTCGACAATGAAAAAGTCGCTTTATAATAATAAAAATGCAAACCTTTATTATGACTTATCCTCTTTGTCACAAGCATATGTATTTTATACATTATCACAAATTCAAGTTAATAACAAATATTACTTGAAATCCGTACTTCAATATAACGGAATCTGTCTCTTTCTTAAAGATAGAATCCAAGATTTTTGTAGGACACGGGGACTATTTGATTCCACCTCAAAACATAAGAAATTTGATAAGTCTGGAATGAATAAATGGAAAAACTGGTTAAAGAATCATTATCAATACAATTTATCTCAATCTCAATGGTCTCAATTAGTACCACAAAAATGGAGAAATAGAGTCAATCAACGCTGTACAACTCAAAAAAAAAACTCAAGAATATTGGATTCATATAAAAAAAACCAATTACAATTAATTAATTACGTGAAACAAAATTATTACGGAATAGACTCATGGACAGGACAAAAAGAAAAATTAAAAAAAAATGACAAATATGATCTTCTAGCACATAAATATTTGAATTATGAGAGTGGAGGGGACTCATATATTTATGCATCGCCATCACAAGTAAACAGAGACAAAAGAATCCCATCTAATTTCAATACACAGAAAACACAGAAACCCGAATCATTTTATGTACTAGTAGATATAAATATTAGTGATTCTCTAGGAGAAGAATCTAGTCCATATGGAGAAAAATATCTAGATAGAAAATACTTTGATTGTAGAATTCTCCGGTTTTGTTTTAGAAAAAGTTTATATATGGATGCTTGGACTAATATGCATGTTGGTACCAAGATTAATAAAAATACTAAAGCTGAAACTAATAATTATCAAAAAATTTATAATAAAAATATTTATCCTCTCACGATTCATCAAAAAACAAAACCATTCAATAAAAGAAAAAAACTTTTTGATTGGATTTGGATGGGAATGAATAAAGAAAGGCTATATCGTCCTATATCAAATCTGGAATCTTGGTTCTTCCCAGAATTTGGACTACTTTATGATGCATATAAGCTTAAACCGTGGATTATACCAATCCAATTTCTTCTTTTAAATATTCATAGAGATAAGAATATTAGTCAAAATAAGAACATCAACGGAAATAAAAAAAAGGATCTTAATCTACGATCTAATAAAGAAGGATATTTTGAATTAGAAAATCAGAACCAACAAAAACTAAATCAACTAAATCAAAGAGATCTTGGATCAGATACACAACAAGATATACAAAAACAAAAGAAAAAAGAAGATGTTAAAAAAAATGACACAGAATCAACCATTAAAAAACGTGGAAAGAAAAAACAATTCAAGAGTAAGAAGAAAGCAGAACTAGATTTATTCCTGAAAAAATATTTTCTTTTTCAATTAAGATGGGATGATTCTTTGAATCAAAGACTGATCAACAATATAAAGGTATATTGTTTATTACTTAGACTGACAAATATAAGGGAAATTGCTATATCCTCAATTCAAAGAGGAGAAATGCGCCTAGACGTAATGTTGATTAAAAAAAATCTATCTCTTACAGAATTGATAAAAAGAAGAATATTTATTATTGAACCAGTTCGTTTCTCTAAAAAATGGGATGAAGAATTTTTTATATATCAAACCGTAGGTATTTCATTGATCAATAAGAGTAAACAACAAGCTAAAACTAATAAAAAATATATAAAAGAATTTGATAAGAGTCCTTTTGATAAATCTATTTCACAACATAGCACTATGTTTGTGAGTGAAGATAAAAAAAATTATGATTTATTTGTTCCTGAAAATATTCTATCTACTAGACGTCGTAGAGAGTTGAGAATTCTAATTTGTTTCAATTCCTGGAAGGGGAATGCTGTAGACGTAGATAGAAATCTATTATTTTTCAATGAAAACGGCATAAGAAACTGTGGACAATTTTTGAAAAAGGACAAGCATTTTAACACAAATGCAAATAAAAACAAATTAATTAAATTAAAATTATTTCTTTGGCCCAATTATCGATTAGAGGATTTAGCTTGTATGAATCGGTATTGGTTTGATGCCAATAATGGTAGTCGTTTCAGTATGTCAAGAATACAGATGTATCCACAATACACTTCAGAATTTATTGATAGTATATTTAATATTTTTAAATTTTTAATTTAAATTATTTAAAATTTAAATTAAATTGAAATACTTAATATTTATTTATAATATCTTAATATTTATTTATAATATAATGAATGAATAAAAACAAAATACTATATCTATGTATATAATAATACTATTACTATATCTATATATATAATAATCTATATATATAATCTATATATATAATAAGTAATAGATTATTACTATTACTATACATAAAATGTAAAATATTACCGTATATCGTATATATTACCATATCATATATAAATACCATATCATATATAAATAAATATATATATTAATTATTTATATATTTATATATTAATTATATTATTTATATTATTTTATATATTAATTATATTATTTATATTATTTATATATTAATTATATAATATTTAATATTTAATATTTTATAATATTTAATATTTATAAAATAGAATTTATATATAAAAAAAAAATTATAAATTATATTATATATAAAAATGTGTAGTGTGTGGGTGAGGCGTTTGATATACAAAGTCCGAAAGATATACACATATGTTGTGTTATATTATGATACATGATACAAAATTTTATGGCTTGTCAACTAAATCCAGAAATAAATCGGCGAAATCTTCTTAGGTACAATACAAAGAAATCATTCCCTTTTTGGAATGCGGATTTGGAATGCAGAAATATATTAAACCTTTCTCTTTCTATCCAAATAAAATTTTAATTTTTTATTTATTAATTTGAAATTTTATTTGGATAGAAAAAAATCGTATATACAATTGTATATACAAGAGTAAGAGTAAACTCTCATTATTTTTTCTGATCAGTAAAAAAAAAAAATAGAAAATTCTTTTATGGTCAAAAATTCATTTATCTCAATTATTTCACAAGAACAAGAAGAAAAAGAAGAAAACAAGGGGTCCGCCGAATTTCAAGTATTCAGTTTTACCAATAGGATACGAAGACTTACTTCACATTTGGAATTGCATAAAAAGGATTTTTTATCCCAGAGGGGTTTACAAATAATTCTGGGAAAACGTCAACGGCTGTTGACGTATTTGTCAAAGAAAAATAGAGTACGTTATAAGAAATTAATTGGTCAGTTGGATATTCGAGAGCCAAAAACTCGTTAATTCAAAGATTCGTTTGAACCATTTTTTTTTTTAGATTTTTCTATTTTGTTTGATTTTATTTTGACCGAACCTCATTTTGAAAAATTCATAGAATAATGAATTGAGGAAAAAGATATGACTGTACCGGCTACAAAAAAAGATCTTATGATAGTCAATATGGGTCCTCACCACCCATCAATGCATGGTGTTCTTCGACTGATTGTTACTCTCGATGGTGAAGATGTTATTGACTGTGAACCCATACTAGGTTATTTACACAGAGGAATGGAAAAAATTGCGGAAAACCGAACAATTGTACAATATTTGCCTTATGTAACGCGTTGGGATTATCTGGCTACTATGTTCACCGAAGCAATAACAGTAAATGCACCAGAACAATTGGGAAATATTCAAGTACCTCAAAGAGCCAGCTACATCAGAGTAATTATGCTAGAACTGAGTCGTATAGCTTCTCATTTGTTATGGCTTGGCCCTTTTATGGCAGATATTGGTGCACAGACTCCCTTTTTCTATATTTTCAGAGAAAGGGAATTGATATATGATCTATTTGAGGCTGCCACAGGTATGCGAATGATGCATAATTATTTTCGTATCGGAGGAGTAGCTGCTGATTTACCTCATGGCTGGATAGATAAGTGTTTGGATTTTTGCGATTATTTTTTAACAGGAATTGACGAATATCAAAAACTTATTACACAAAATCCCATTTTTTTGGAACGAGTTGAAGGAGTAGGCATTATTGGGGGAGAGGAAGCAATAAATTGGGGCTTATCGGGCCCAATGTTACGAGCTTCCGGAATCCAATGGGATCTTCGTAAAGTTGATCAATATGAGTGTTACAATGAATTCGATTGGGAAATCCAATGGCAAAAAGAAGGAGACTCATTAGCTCGTTATTTAGTACGAATCGGTGAAATGGCAGAATCCATAAAAATTATTCAACAGGCTCTAGAAGGAATTCCGGGGGGACCTTATGAAAATTTAGAAGTCCGACGCTTTGATAGAGCAAAAGATTCCGAATGGAATGATTTTGAATATAGATTCATTAGTAAAAAACCTTCGCCCAATTTTGAATTGTCAAAACAAGAACTTTACGTCAGAGTAGAAGCCCCAAAGGGGGAATTGGGCATTTTTATTATAGGAGATCAGAGTGTTTTCCCTTGGAGATGGAAAATTCGTCCGCCAGGTTTCATCAATTTGCAAATTTTGCCTCAGCTAGTTAAAAGAATGAAATTGGCTGATATCATGACGATACTAGGTAGTATAGATATTATTATGGGAGAAGTTGATCGTTGAAATGATAATTGATATAACAGAAGTACAAACTATCAATTCTTTTTCTGGATCGGAATTCTTAAAAGAGGGTTATGAACTTATATGGCTCTTTGTCCCGATTTTCATCCTGATATTTGGAATCATAATAGGTGTACTAGTAATTGTGTGGTTAGAAAGAGAAATATCCGCAGGGATACAACAACGTATTGGACCCGAATATGCCGGTCCGTTAGGAATTCTTCAAGCTTTAGCGGACGGCACCAAGCTACTTTTTAAAGAGGATCTCCTACCCTCTAGAGGGGATAGTCGTTTGTTCAGTGCCGGGCCAGCAATCGCGGTCATCTCTATTTTACTAAGTTATTTAGTAATTCCTTTTGGGTATCGCCTTGTTCTAGCCGATCTCAGTGTAGGTGTTTTCTTATGGATCGCCATTTCAAGTATTGCTCCTATTGGACTTCTTATGTCAGGATATGGGTCGAATAATAAATATTCTTTTTCGGGTGGTTTACGAGCTGCTGCTCAATCTATTAGTTATGAAATACCATTAACTCTATGTGTGTTAGCAATATCTCTACGTGTGATTCGTTAGAACATGAACTTTTCTTTATTTTTAGGAAATGGATTAAATGTGTTGAATAGATATAGTTATATAGTTATTTTTTTATTCATCATTCAGATTTAGGTCCATGGGTTAAACTAGATAGTCATATGAGTGAAACAAAACAGCTTATAAATTCGCAGTAAGAAAATGCACTCTCATTCCCTATGTACAAGAGTAAAGTGGAAGTAAACATAAGCAGTGTAAACTGTTTACCCCCAAGATTGAAATTGTTTGATTAGTCCTCATGTCTTGAAGCGGGTACAAAGGATCAACTGTATGGAGTTTCAACTAGAGTCTTGTACGTATTACCATATGGGAGATCAATCAAAAATGAGTAGACAAGTAGGAACACCAAGATACACAAAAGATTAGTAATAGAGATAATGTAAAGTCTCAAAAGAGGCATTTATGCATAAAATGAATCAAAATAAGGGCTTTAAGTTAGTAGAAATGATAAAGTAGTACTTCCTTATAAGATTCCGATCTAGAGTATACTCCTATTCACTGATTAAAGAAATTACTATCAAGAACGAATTAATCCTCTTTTTTAAGAGTACCCCCATTATTCTGAGAAACAAGAACAGGAACAAAAGAAATAGAATGCAATATCAATATATGAAATGGGAAAATAACTGAATAAAAAAATATCTTTAGTTATTCTTTCTTTACCGTATCCATGCGTATGAAATTCTTACAAAAATTCATGAATTAGCGGCTAATTCTTTCTTTTTCGTAATCTAATAAAAAAAGATGGGTCGAACTGTCTATTTACAAAAATGAGTATTTTATTATTGAAGTAATAAATTATTACTGAACAAAGAAAATTTATTTTTTTTTTTAAGAGAATGAGATTAATTCAAAAGCGCTTTTTTCTAGCAAACAGAATTACCTCGGTCTAATTTTTGACTCTCTCTCCAATCTATCTTTATTCTATTTTTCCAAAATAGATAATTAATGTTAATACCGGACTAGTCCTTATATTTATTTGTGGCCGTAGAGGAGCCGTATGAAACTGAGGTTTCATGTACGGTTCTGGAATAGCGACGGAAACTGTGATGTTATCGCCGACTATAATTATCTAATAGTTCAAGTACAGTTGATATAGTTGAGGCACAGTCAAAATATGGTTTTTGGGGGTGGAATCTGTGGCGTCAGCCTATAGGATTTATAGTTTTTTTAATTTCTTCTCTAGCAGAATGTGAGAGATTACCTTTTGATTTACCAGAAGCAGAGGAGGAATTAGTAGCAGGTTATCAAACCGAATATTCAGGTATCAAATATGGTTTGTTTTACGTCGCTTCTTATCTAAATTTATTAGTTTCTTCATTATTTGTAACAGTTCTTTACTTAGGGGGGTGGAATTTATCTCTCCCATACATATTTCTTCCTGCATTTTTCGGAATAAATAAAATAGGAGGGATCTTTGGAATGACAATTGGTATCTTCATTACATTAGCTAAAGCCTATTTGTTCCTGTTTATTTCTATCGCAACAAGATGGACTTTGCCTAGGATGAGAATGGACCAACTATTAAATCTTGGATGGAAATTTCTTTTACCTATTTCTCTAGGTAATCTATTATTGACAACTTCTTTCCAACTTGTTTCACTATAAATAACAGAATACATTAACGCTATTCTAGATTCATAACCTCTCTCAATCAAACAAGAGAAAGAAATATTAATTTCTTTATTTCATTGATATATACGATATGTTTCCTATGGTGACCGGATTCATGAATTATGGTCAACAAACAGTACGAGCTGCAAGGTATATTGGTCAAGGTTTTATTATTACCTTATCTCATGCAAATCGTTTGCCCGTAACTATTCAATATCCTTATGAAAAATCAATCACATCAGAGCGTTTCCGGGGTCGAATCCATTTTGAATTCGATAAATGTATTGCTTGTGAAGTATGTGTTCGTGTATGCCCTATAGATCTACCCGTTGTGGATTGGAGATTGGAAGCAGATATTAAAAAGAAACAATTGCTTAATTATAGTATTGATTTTGGGGTTTGTATATTTTGTGGTAACTGTGTCGAGTATTGTCCAACAAACTGTTTATCAATGACTGAAGAATATGAACTTTCGTCTTATGATCGCCACGAATTGAATTATAACCAAATTGCATTGGGTCGGTTACCAATATCAATAATAGGAGATTACACAATTCAAACAGTTATGAATTCAACTCAAATCAACAAAGAAAAGAATAAACCTCCTCATTCAAGGACAGTTACCAATTAGTAAGATCAGATCCCTTTTTTGATATATTTTATATATATTTATTTTATTTTTATATAAATATAAGATATAAATATAAGATATAAATATAAGATATAAATAGAATATATATATTATTGATATTATATTGATATTGATTTGATTGGCTATTTAAATTATAATTTATAATTAAATTTATAATTAAATAATAATATAAATAAATATAATAAAAAAATATAAATAAAAATAATATAAATTAAATAAATATTAAATATAAAAATATTAAAAAAATAAAATATTATATCTAATATAAAAAATATAATTATAATATAATATAAAAATATAATATAAATTAGAATTATAAATATAAAATATATCTAAATACAAAATCTAAATACAAAAATTCACACTACATTAAAATTTAATTCAATTAGGGATATAGCCTATACAAGAAAAACCAAATAGGGTCACTTTTTTCCTGGATTATTCAAAAGGGTCATAAAAAATTTCAACTTATCTATTTTTATACATTATACATAATGGATTTAACTGGGACAACACATGATATTCTTGTAGTATTTCTGGGATCAGCTCTTATATTAGGGAGTCTAGGAGTAGTCTTATTTACCAATCCAATTTATTCTGCCTTTTCCTTGGGATTGGTTCTTGTTTGTATATCCTTATTCTATATTCTCTTGAACTCCTATTTTGTAGCTGCTGCACAGCTCCTTATTTATGTAGGAGCTATAAATGTCTTAATTATATTTGCTGTGATGTTTATGAAGGGGTCAGAATATTCCAATGATTTCTATCTTTGGACTGTGGGAGATGGGGTTACTTCGCTGGTTTGTACAAGTATTCTTTTTTTACTAATTACTACTATCTCAGATACATCATGGTATGGGATTATTTGGACTACAAAATCAAACCACATTATAGAGCAAGACCTTATAAGTAATGTTCAACAAATTGGGATTCATTTATCAACAGATTTTTTTCTTCCATTTGAACTCATTTCTATAATTCTTTTAGTTGCCTTGATAGGTGCAATTACTATGGCTCGTCAATAAAAAGAATTAGTCATTAATAAGTAGTAATAATATAATTTATATATAATATAATTTATACAATACATAAATATATTTAAATTTAATTAAATAAAATTTAAATTTTAATTAAATAATTTGAATTAAATATGAAATAAATATAATATAAATTATAAATACTTTATCTTTACTCATATGAATATGATTTATAAATATAAATATATTATAAATATAAATATATATTAAATATATATATATATATATGATATGAGATATGATTTATGATATGATTTATAAAATATGATTTATAAATACTTTAATACTTAGTATTATTTAATTAATACACTTAGTATTTTTGAATACTAAATACTTAGTATTCAAAAATACTTAAGATTAACACTCAAAAAATAGGCCTTTTTCTCTTGTGTTATTATTAGGACATTTCTTTCCCTTCAAATATTTTTTGATATTTATAGTTAATATATGAATGATATTAATCTAAGAGACTTATATATAAAATATAAGGTATTCAAAGGTATTTGATTCTAACCCTTTTATATCTTTTCTATCTTGAATGCTTTCTTTTGTCCTGGATTTTGCCCAGGAATTATGACTTTATGAAATTCTTATTTTAGTTTAGAAAAACTTAAAGCAATTGAATTGTTTAGTGAAATCAATTGAGATTGATAAGGAGTTAGTCAATGATGTTTGAGCATGTACTTTTTTTGAGTGCATATTTGTTTTCTATCGGTATTTATGGATTGATCACAAGTCGAAGCATGGTTAGAGCACTTATGTGTCTTGAGCTTATACTTAATTCGGTTAATATTAATCTTGTTACATTTTCTGATTTATTTGATAATCGACAATTAAAGGGAGATATTTTTTCGATCTTTGTTATAGCTATTGCAGCGGCTGAAGCGGCTATTGGTCTAGCTATTGTTTCGTCGATCTATCGTAACAGAAAATCAACGCGTATTAATCAATCAAATTTGTTGAATAAATAGTCCTAATGATATAATGAAATTGTAATAAATAATCACATTCATTTCATATAAAATTTTATACTATACTCATAATCATAATATAGAATAAAATAAAAAAAAAAAAAAATGAAAACACATATCATATACTAATTACATATGCCGAGATAAAAAATACATCTATACAAACAAACCATATATTTATCATGTATAATTATATAATATGTATGTGTAATATTACTAAGTATGATATAATATATAATAATAAACTGAATCTGATTTTAAACTGACTGAATATGAATAGTAAATAATATATATACTAACTTAACTTAATTTGAAATGAAAATAATATTAATATAATAAATAAAAATAATAAGTATAATAGTTCATAATATTATGTTAATAATTTTATAGTTTATAATAAAATATGATTAATTAGTACTAACATAATTCATATTATTTATTTTAATAAATAATATTATTAATAAATAATATTATTTAAATTGAATTTATTTTATTATTTTAATAATTAATATTATTTAAATTAATATTATTTATTTTTATACTCGTACTCGCCGGTTTTTATAGTTTTATTTTATTAGTATTAGTTAGTATTAGCATGTAATATGGATAATTCATACCACTATGTTTGGTGAAATAGAAATCAAAGTCTCTTGGCTCTCTTCTCATGAACAGATCCAGAAATATAGAAATATATAGATTCTAAAAAAATTCTGGTAAACCACCGATTCGTCTGGTGTCTACAATATATGGATTTTTTTATTATTGATTTTACCAGATCGAAAAATTTTATGTTCAAAACTGAAGCTTATAGATCCAATGTCACATTCAGTAAAGATTTATGATACATGTATAGGGTGTACTCAATGTGTACGGGCCTGCCCTACGGATGTTTTGGAAATGATACCTTGGCAGGGATGTAAAGCTAAGCAAATTGCCTCCGCTCCAAGAACCGAGGACTGTGTAGGTTGTAAGAGATGTGAATCCGCCTGTCCAACAGATTTTTTGAGTGTCCGTGTTTATTTATGGCATGAGACAACTCGCAGTATGGCCCTAGCTTATTGATACGTTATAAAAAAATCCACTTGAATCATTTGATTCCTCTTTACTGACAAAAACCCGTGCTCAGAATAAAATAAAAAAAAAATTATTGATATTGAGTACGGGTTTTTCTGGTCAAAGCGTATCTTGTCTTTACCACGAGTTATTTTCCTTGGTTAACAATAATTGTTGTTTTTCCTATATTCGCGGGCTCTTCCATTTTTATTCTCCCGCATAGGGGAAATAAGGTAGTTCGTTGGTATACCGTAGGTATATGTTTATTGGAACTTCTTATAACGACCTATGCATTCTGTTATCATTTTCAATTGGACGATCCGTTAATCCAATTAGAAGAAGATTTTAAATGGATAAATATTTTTGATTTTCACTGGAGACTGGGAATCGATGGACTTTCGATAGGACCTATTTTATTGACAGGATTTATCACTACTTTAGCTACTTTAGCGGCTTGGCCAGTTACTCAAGATTCTCGATTGTTTTATTTTCTGATGTTAGCAATGTACAGTGGTCAAATAGGATCATTTTCTTCTCGAGACCTTTTACTTTTTTTCATCATGTGGGAGTTAGAATTAATTCCTGTTTATTTACTTTTATCGATGTGGGGTGGGAAAAAACGTCTGTACTCGGCTACAAAGTTTATTTTATACACTGCGGGGGGTTCCATTTTTCTTTTAATAGGAGTTCTAGGTATGGGTTTATATGGTTCCAATGAACCAACATTAAATTTTGAAACATTAGCTAATCAATCGTATCCCGTAGCATTGGAAATAATATTATATTTTGGCTTCCTTATTGCTTATGCTGTCAAATCACCGATTATACCCCTACATACATGGTTACCAGATACCCATGGGGAAGCACATTACAGTACATGTATGCTTCTAGCCGGAATCTTATTAAAAATGGGAGCATATGGATTGATTCGGATCAATATGGAATTTCTATCCCACGCTCATTCCATATTTTCCCCATGGTTGGTAATAGTGGGAACGATACAAATAATTTATGCCGCTTCAACCTCTCTCGGTCAACGCAATTTAAAAAAGAGAATAGCCTATTCTTCCATTTCTCACATGGGTTTCACAATTATAGGAATTGGTTCGATAACCAACACAGGACTTAATGGAGCTATTTTACAATTACTCTCTCATGGATTTATTGGTGCTGCCCTTTTTTTCTTAGGGGGAACAAGTTGTGATAGAATACGTCTTGTTTATCTTGACGAAATGGGAGGGATATCTATTCCAATGCCAAAAATCTTTACTATGTTCAGCAGTTTCTCAATGGCTTCTCTTGCATTGCCTGGAATGAGTGGTTTTGTTGCGGAATCGGTAGTATTTTTTGGAATAATTACCAGTCCAAAATACCTTTTAATACCAAAAATACTAATTACTTTTGTAATGGCAATTGGAATGATATTAACTCCTATTTATTCATTATCTATGTCACGCCAGATGTTCTATGGATACAAGTTATTCAATCTTCCAAACTCTTTTTTTGTGGATTCTGGACCACGGGAACTATTTATTTCGATTTGTATCTTTTTACCCGTAATAGCGATTGGTCTGTATCCGGATTTGGTTATTTCATTATCAGTTGACAAGGTACAAGCTATTCTATCTAATTATTATGATAGGTAGTCTTCATGAATAAAACAGAAAGTCTTTATGTGAAGTGAGTTGGAATTGTAATGGTATACATTACATCTCAAGTTTTTTTGAGAACCGTTTCACTTTTTGAGTGAAACGGTTCTCAAAAAAACTTACACAAACTTTCTTTATCTGTGGGACGATTTTTTTTTCAATAAGTTTATTCAATTAGATACTAAATTAAATTAGTATCTAAGTTAATATGAATGAACCATAACTATGCAGCCCTATTCCTAATAAATTAACCCCAAAATAGCATATCCAAATTATCAGAAATCCTATAGAAGCCGCAATTGCCGAATTCGCACCTTGCCAACTTTTGGTTGTTCTAGTATGTAAATAAATCGCGTATATGGTCCAAGTAATAAATGCCCAAGTTTCTTTGGGGTCCCAATTCCAATAGGATCCCCATGCCTCATTAGCCCATACTGCTCCTGAGAGAATACCCATAGTTAAAAAAGTAAACCCTAGACTAATGACACGAGAACTCCAATAATCCAATCTTTGTATCAATTGATATTTGTAATAATTTTTAAAATTTAAAGAAGAAAAAGAAGTATTTTGTAAAACATTTCTGTTTTCATTCACACATTCGATCTCACTAAAGAAAAATGACCTAATTACAAAATTTTTGTTTTTACCAAAACTTTCGATATTTTTTCGAAATGTAATGACTAGAAGAGCAATTGCAAATAAGGATCCAACTAAGAGAGCTGCATAACTCAATAACATCATACTTACATGCATCATTAACCAATGGGACCGTAGAGCAGGTACTAATATTGCGGATTGATGCATTTCCGTTGAAAGACCCGAAGTGGCAAAGCCTTGAGTAAAAATAGCACTTGGCGTGGTTATTGCGCTTAAATCGTTTTTATTCATATGATTCCATATTTTAGGAATCATATGAATTATAGCGAAACTCCACGAAAGGAACATTAATGATTCATATAAATTACTTAATGGGAAATGTCCCGAATAAATCCAACGAATAACTAATAATCCTGTTATCGACAAAAAAGTAGCTATCATCCCCTTTTCCGACGAATCATATAATCCCACCTTTTTGCGGACTAAAAAGGTCATCAAATGAATTGTAATTACAATTGAAATGATCGAAAAAGAGATATGATTTAATATATGTTCTAAAGTTACAAATATCATAAAAGAAGGAGTCCAATTACATACAATACAGAATTAAAATCGGGAATTAAATAAATTCTAAAATTCTATACTATATAGGATATATAATACATAGAATATATAATACTATATAGGATATATAATACTATATAGGATATATAATGTTATTTTTAGAGATGCCGCCACTCGGACTCGAACCGAGATGCTCTAGCACTGCTTCCTAAGAGCAGCGTGTCTACCGATTTCACCATGGCGGCTTGCTTGAAATAATAATAGCTCGTTCATCTTGAATCGTCGAGACTCAAGATTTAATGTAATATTTTAAAATTGAAATTTTGTATTTTATTTGTTTAAATTTTCATTTATTTTTTTTTTTTTTTTTTATATTTACATATTATCTAACTCGGTATCGGTATCATTAAATTTTATTATTAATTTATTCCTTGTTGTGTATAACATTTATGGGAGGATTTACCCAAACAAATCAATTAGGTATTGGACTAGACATATAACAAAAAAGAGTTGCAATCTCTATTGTAATTTACTTTTCATTTTCACAAAAAATATATATTTTAAAATAAATGCACTTTTTGTAAAAAGTTAGTGTCATAAGTCAAAATTACCATTTCGCGAAATTTGAGTATAATGAAAAAAGAAAACGAAACCTCGTATATAATTTTTCTATTTTTTCATTTAAATGAAAAAATAGAAAAATTATAATAGTTAATAATAGTTAAAGCCAGTATAGTTATAATAGACAGAGAAAATCTTCTTCTACATATCACAACAGTTAGTTCTAGCTCATATTGAATTGAAGAATTTTAAACAAAACAAAAATGAATTTAATGCGACCCACTCGTCTTATAAAATAAATGAAAGTTTAAATTTTATTATTTTGACTGTGTCAATTCAGATTAGTCCAAGGCCTTATTACTTGTTTGTCGCACAAAAAAACTTTTTGAATGTCCTGTGGATACTGATTTAGCTAAAGAAAAAGCCTTTAGCGCTGCCAAATATCCTTTTTTCTTCCAAATACTTTTACGAATACGTTTTTTTGACATAGAAGTACGTTTTTTTGGAACTGCCATTCAAAAATAAAGAGTTAGTCATTTTTATCATTGGATGTGAAAGACATGTATTGTTCAAAAGGGATCGATCCTTCTTCATTATTTATTATCTGTATTTTACTTAACTTATTATATAGATAAAAGAGAAAAATGTTTCATAACAAAATAGTTTCTTACCTAACAAGCAAAAAATATATTATTGATTATTGATTTTGTTTTTTGCATATCACATGTAGTCTTTGTACTAGAAAAGCAAATTTCTTTTGATAATAATCTTTTCTTATTCTAGTTTATTTTATGTTATGCTTTTTTTTTTGTATCTCTATTACATACAAATACAATCTTCAAATCAAGAAAGAGCTAGTATTGATTGTTTATTTATTTTATAGCCCCATCTGAATCTGTGTTTACGGTATCTATTATCACTAAAAATAAGTTGATTGCCACTCAAAAAGAACCAAAAAGTTTCCAACTCATATTTGATTTTGGTCTGTTATTTTTATAACATATTTTTTAAAAAATAAACAAAAATCTTTACCCATCTCCTTATAAAATTGAAAATGATTTCAATTTATTTTCATAGAAAATAAAATTGATCAATTTCAGAGCGGAGTGCCTATTCCTAATTTAAATATAAATATTAAATTACTATATATTATATAATATACTATTATTAATTTATTAATTTAATATTAAAAATTTAATATTAAAAATATAAAACTACTAAATATATAATATAAAAAAAACTACTATAGCCATATATAAAGTAATTAATATAAAGTAATTAATTTTAATATTATCTAGTAATACCTTGTTTAAATTCTATACCAAATAAGAAATATTATAGGATTCTATTTACAATAAGCATAATCCGATTGAATTCAAATTAAATCAGTTCCGCAGTGAATTAGATAATTACTTTTAATATTTTAACTATACTATTTAACTATACTATATATAATAGATATAGATTAATAGATAATAAATAAAATAATAGATTAATAGATAATAAATAAAAAGTTCCTTTTTTTTTTTTTTCTGTTATTAGCAGATACTGGATCCATATCTGAACCAAGTGCTTTCTTTAAAACGGTAGAATAATTAAAAATTTGATATTTTTTTGATCTTAATTTAAATTAAAAAAAAAAAATTATCTTTCTTTAGTGAATAACTGGGTAATAACTTTTTTACCTGCTCATTTAGTCATATCATTTGATCAAACGAATTGGAGCTTTTTGAATTATTTAATTATTTAATAATAGATGGGATATATGGGAAAAATCAGATCAATTAAGAATTCCAATCTTTGAGTTTTTCATAATTTTTTTGCTGATTTCTTTTATTTATTCTTGTTCTTTCCGAAATAGAAATAGATAAGAGTTGGTGAATCGGAAACAATTACAATCAAATTAATAAGAAAAAATATTTTGAAATTGCTTTCTTATGGAACATACATATCAATATGCATGGATAATACCTTTTCTTCCACTCCCTGTTACTATGTCAATAGGACTTGGACTTCTACTTGTTCCAACAGCAACAAAAAATATTCGTCGTATGTGGGCTTTTCCTAGTGTTTTACTGCTAAGTATAGCTATGTTGTTTTCGGTCAATTTGTCTTTTCAACAAATAAATGGAAGTCTTATTTATCAATATCTATGGTCTTGGACCATCAATAATGATTTTTCCTTAGAGTTCGGATACTTTATTGATCCGCTTACTTCTATAATGTTAATATTAATCACTACTGTTGGAATTATGGTTCTTATTTATAGTGACAATTATATGTCTCATGATCAAGGATATTTGAGATTTTTTGCTTATATGAGTTTTTTCAATGCTTCAATGTTGGGATTAGTTACTAGTTCCAATTTGATACAAATTTATATTTTTTGGGAGTTGGTAGGAATGTGTTCGTATTTTTTGATAGGTTTTTGGTTTACACGACCAATTGCAGCAAGCGCTTGCCAAAAAGCTTTTGTAACCAATCGTGTAGGGGATTTTTGTTTGTTATTGGGAATCTTAGGTTTTTATTGGATAACTGGAAGTTTTGAATTTCGGGATTTGTTCGAAACATTTAATAAGTTGATTCATAATAATGAGGTTCATTTTTTATTTGCTACTCTGTGTGCCTTCCTATTATTCCTCGGTGCAGTTGCTAAATCTGCGCAATTCCCTCTTCACATATGGTTACCTGATGCCATGGAGGGGCCTACCCCCATTTCGGCTCTTATACATGCTGCTACTATGGTAGCGGCGGGAATTTTTCTTGTGGCTCGGCTTCTTCCTCTTTTCACAAGCATACCTTACATAATGAATCTCATTTCTTTGATAGGTGTAATAACACTATTATTAGGAGCTACTTTGGCTCTTGCTCAAAGAGATATTAAAAGAAGTTTAGCCTATTCTACAATGTCTCAATTGGGTTATATGATGTTAGCCCTAGGGCTAGGTTCTTATCGAGCTGCTTTATTTCATTTGATTACCCATGCCTATTCGAAAGCATTATTGTTTTTGGGGTCCGGATCCATTATTCATTCAATGGAACCCCTTGTTGGATATTCACCCGAAAAAAGTCAGAATATGGTTTTTATGGGCGGTTTAACAAGATATGTTCCAATTACAAGAACTGCGTTTTTATTAGGTACACTTTCTCTTTGTGGTATTCCACCTCTTGCTTGTTTTTGGTCCAAAGATGAAATTCTTAGCGAAAGTTGGTTGTATTCACCAATTTTCGCAGTAATAGCTTGTTTTACAGCAGGACTAACCGCATTTTATATGTTTCGGGTGTATTTACTTACCTTTGAAGGGTATTTACATGTTAATTTTCAAAATTATAGCGTAGCTCAAAATAACTCATTATATTCAATATCTTTATGGGGAAAAGAAGTACCTAAGGCGATCAACAAAAATTTACTTTTCTCAACGACAATGAATAATAATGAAAGTGTTTATTTTTTTTCTAAAAATACATATCAATTTGATGGGAATGTCAAAAATCAGATGCGATACTTTACTACTCGCTTTTTAAAAAAATATACTTCTATGTATCCCCACGAATCGGACAATACTATGTTATTTCCTTTGCTTATATTAGTAGTATTTACTCTGTTTGTTGGATTCATAGGAATTGCTTTTGGTCAAGGGGAAACAGATTTTGATCTATTGTCGAAATGGTTGGCTCCATCGAAAAATCTTTTACATCAAAATTCGGATTATTCCATAGACTGGTATAAATTTTTGACAAATGCATCTTTTTCAGTAAGTATAGCATTTTTCGGAATATTTGTAGCATTCATTTTTTATGGGTCCGCTTATTCATCTTTCAAAAATTTGTACTTAATCAATTCATTTGTTAAAATAGGTCCTAAAAGAGCTTTTTTGGACCAAATAGTAAATGTTATATATAA